CTGTCAAGGCGGAAGCTGCGGGTTCGAGCCCCGCCAGTCCCGACGGATCCAATATCCAATCAATCCATCAATTCCTTTTTCCCTTTCTATGAACTATGAAAGGGTGTCGGGGGGCATAATTTCATTCCCAAAGAAAAAAGGAGTTTCGAACTTAAGTCTTTTTTTTTTTATTTCGCTTTTCTTGTTTGTTTAGGTTTGTAACTAGTTGACTAATAGAAGGGAAAAGACAATCTGATCATGCTTCATCAGATGATTGATTGTACAAGGAAGACGCAAGGTAGGTTCTAGAAAAAAACCAGGAAACAGATGATAAATAAAGGAATTTTGGATTGATTGGGTCAGGAATCCAAATCCAATTTTGATTCGGTATGGATAAAATAACTTCCTATGTTATAATATTATACTATTCAAGTCTCGACGACAAATTTATTTGATAGATCAGATATTGTTATTCATGATATTGATCTGATTCAAGACCATTGAGAGGTAATTCATTCATTGAATTTACAGACGAAAGATTTATCATCTATAGGGGATTAAATCCCGAGTTATTGTGAAGTAAAAAACCGATGAGATTATGGAAGTAAATATTCTTGCATTTATCGCTACTGCACTATTCATTCTAGTTCCTACTGCTTTTCTACTTATCATTTACGTAAAAACAGTCAGTCAAAATGATTAATTCTGTTGAATTTTAAAATTCAATGGAATGAAACTTTCCTTCTTATTTTTTATCAAAAATTGACGAAGTCAAATGAAAAGGGTTTCAATTTCGCGTCTTAACTTAAATGAAATGAGCGGACTATAATCGTCAATATTCTATGAATTTGATAGTATGGTAAGAAAGAAATAGATGAATCTTTCTTTCTACCATACTATCTACCTCTCAGTCTATATCTATTTCTTAGTCTATAAAGTTTTTAATCTAGAATAAAGTCAATTTCTCTAGATCAATCTACACTATTGTCTTTATATATGTGTATATTAATTCCATATATTTATTTGTCTGGAATTGACATAACACCCAATTTGCTACATCTATTTGTTCCAATCATCTGAATCCCTTTCTTTTCGAAATACAAGGGATGAAATATCTCTTTGATTGAAAGAGTATGCTTCATATCCTAGATTCCTCGATTGGAATTCAATGGGATTCCAAATTCAGATATTTTTTTTAATAGTTCAAAATGAATAGTTCCAAACGGGTTTGAGAACCATCTATAAAAAAATGGATACGGTTTGATTCCTCAACTCAATTAAATTAGTAGTACTTTTAAAGCCCACTTCTTCCCCACACTACGAGCGAAAGGGAAAATGTAAAGACTACCATTAAAGCAGCCCAAGCGAGACTTACTATATCCATGTGAATTATGTCCCCTATCTCTAGAAATACAAAGGAATTCTTCCATTATTCCTCACTAATAATAATGGAATCAATGGCGCAGAGTCAAAAAGGGATTCTGGCCGAACACTATTGAGAAACCAATCAAAAAAATCGATTCTGATTTCGAATCGGGAAAGATTAACTACAAGCAAGATACATAGTAACATCCCAAGTAAATGGTAACATGTAGGAATATGAATCAAATAAAAAATAAGAAGTCCTATTCTTTTTTTATTTTGTTGATTTTCGTAAGTAAAAACAGAAAGGGATAAATCCCTAAATTGGATCTAATCCGTACCCCCTTCCCCTTTCAATTATCTATGTGAAAGAGCGCTGCTTGACTAGGGCTTTAAGAAAAGAAATTCTTTCTTTTTGCCCCCTTTTCTATAAAAGTCAATTATCCATCCAATCAAATATTGATTGGATACCTGAGCACTCAGAGATTCTCGTGAGTCCGTCGTAGATAAAGTACCTTCTGACCCTTTCAAATCAAAAATTCTTAATTGAATCCGATTTCCTATCAGGCTATACAAGCTGATTCAAGATCCATTCATTAGATACTCCCTTAGTGATAGAAGAGAATCGTGACGTCTTGATAGCCCCTCTGCCAGTCCATTCGACTATTTCCTTATGATTAGAATCAAACAAAGTCTCAACATTCCTCTGCTTCTCACGGGTAATCATTCTGCGAGTTATATCAGCAGAACAGAAGAGAAGAAGAGATTTCGAAGTTTTTTTTGTTTGTTGATGAGGCGACACCCGGATTTGAACTGGGGAAAAAGGATTTGCAGTCCCCCGCCTTACCACTCGGCCATGCCGCCAAAATGATACAAAATAGATGAGAAAATTTTTACGGATTACTGAATTTTTATTGTCCTTGTATTTTGACTCCTGTTTTCCTTAAAACTTTTCCTAAAATAAACACCCTTTTTGCGTTTTTGTATTTGATCCATCCCTTCGATTGATTATATAGTATCTGATGATTTCTCAATAGAAAAGTGAGAGAATTAGCATTGTGGATTTTCAGCCGACAAATTGGAACCATTAACTATTGCCTGCTTACTTCGCATTCATGAACGATTCTGGGATTTGAATCTCAAAATTGTGTTTTCCTAA